TTTTTTTTATGTCATTTTAAAAAGAATGGTCCAAAAAAAAATGGCTTATAATATAAATATTTATATATTATATAAACATTTATTAATATATAAATTTAGTAATATATCTATATATATATAAATATATTATATTAAATAAAAATAGAGAGATTAATTATGGTTCTTATAAGAATAATAGTGAGGTATCTATAGGCCTAAGGGTCCTAAAATTAACTTAAAAAAAAAATAATTAATATATTAATATTTACTATAAAATACTGATAGTTATATATAAATAAGGTATATATATAAAAATTTATTATATATATATATATATAGATAAATAAATATATATAATATAAATATTTATATAATAAAAAAAAAAAAAAAAAAAATAGGGTCTACTAAATATTATTAATCTATAAATTATTTTATATTAATTATAAAATTTATGTATTTATATAAATATAATGATTTTTATATAATAAAATTAAATAAAATTTATAAAAAAAAAATTATATAATAAAAAGAAAAATATTTTTAAAATATAAAATGGGGATTATATTTAAAAAATATTTACAAAAAAAAATGGGGGTTTTTTTTTGAGTTTTGGGGAGGAATATACTATTATTAATTCTAACTTAATTATTGATATATAAATTTAATTATTATTTATATATTTAAATTAAACAATTTTTATTAAATTTTAGATTTAATTATCTATTTTTATTATATTATAAAATACATTATTTTATTTTGGTTAATATTTTTATTATTATTTTATTTTACATGTAAATTTTTGTGTGAATTTATTTAATTTTTAAAAAATTATTTAATAATTTTATTCGCAGTGATTGATATTAATATAAAAAAGAAATTTTGTATTAGTAATAATATATAGTATTGGTAAAATTTGTGCCAGCTACCGCGGTTATACAAATAATACAAATAAAAATTTTTAGTAGTAGTTAAATTGATCAAAATTTAATATAAATATAAATTTATTAGGTGAAATTTTTAAATTTATTTATTATTAATTTAAAAAATAATTTAAGCTATAAACTTTTTATAATAAACTAGGATTAGATACCCTATTATTAAAAATAAATATGAGCATACTAAAGTAGTATTAGTTATATTCTTAAAATTTAAAAAATTTGGCGGTATTTTAGTCTATTCAGAGGAATCTGTCCTGTAATTGATAGTCCACATTGAACCTTACTTAAATTTGTTTAATTTGTATATCGCCGTCATCAGAATATATTATAAGATAAAATTTTCTTAATATTTAATAAAATAATATGTCAGGTCAAGGTGCAGTTTATGTTTAAGTAGAGATGGATTACAATAAATTTATTTAATATGGATAATTTTTTGAAATAAAAATTTGAAAGTGGATTTGAAAGTAATATAAAATAGATTATTTATATGATTTTAGCTCTAAAATATGCACATATCGCCCATCGTTCTTATTTTTAAAATAAGATAAGTTGTAACATAGTAGATGTACTGGAAAGTGTATCTAGAAAGACAATTTAAAGCTTAATTAGTAAAGTATTTCATTTACATTGAAAAGAAATTTGTGCAAATCAATTTAAATTGAATAGATTTTATTTATTAATTTTATTTATTTATTTAATTTATTTAATAAAAATAATTTTAAAATTTTAAGTTTAAGTATTTTATAAAGAAAAAATAATTTTAATTATAGTTTATTTGTATTGTGAAAGAAAATTGAAATAATTTGAAAAATTTTTATTTTAAAAGAAAATTTAATTTATTGTACCTTGTGTATCAGGGTTTATTAAATAAAAAATTATTATATTAATTTTTCTCGAATTTTAAAGATTTAATTATATATAAAAGTTACTGTGGAATAATTATTTTTAATATATAATTAGAAATGAAATGTTAATCGTTTTAAAATATATCTAGTTTTTTAAGAAATAAATTTAATTTAGATTTATAAATTTAAATTATTTAATTATTTTAAATAATTTATTTTATAAAATTAATATTTTAAGGGATTAGCTTTAAAATAAATTTTTAAATTTTAAATTAATTATTTAATAAATATAAGCTTAAAAATAGCTATTATTAATAAATTTGTTATGATTTATTTTAAAAATTTAATTATTTAATATAAAATTAAATTATTTATTAAAATATAAATTTTAATAATAAAAATTTATAAATTATGATAAAATTAGTATATAAAATTTTTATAAATAATTATTTATGAAAGGTTTAAATAAGGAATTCGGCAAAATATATATTCACCTGTTTATCAAAAACATGTCTTTTTGAATTAAATTTAAAGTCTAACCTGCCCACTGATATAAATTAAAGGGCCGCGGTATCTTGACTGTGCAAAGGTAGCATAATCACTAGTCTTTTAATTGGAGGCTTGTATGAATGGTTGAATGAGATATATACTGTCTTTTTTAAAATTATATAGAATTTTATTTTTTAGTTAAAAAGCTAAAATAAAATTAAAGGACGAGAAGACCCTATAGATCTTTATTTTTGTTATTTATAAATTAAAAAGAATTTTAAAATTTATAATTTAATAAAAAATTTTATTGGGGTGATATTAAAATTTAAAAAACTTTTAAGATTTATTAACATTAATATATGAATAAATGATCCAGTTTTATTGATTAAAAATTTAAGTTACCTTAGGGATAACAGCGTAATTTTTTTTTAGAGTTCATATCGACAAAAAAGATTGCGACCTCGATGTTGGATTAAGAGTTATTTTTAGGTGTAGAAGTTTAAAGTTTAGGTCTGTTCGACCTTTGAATTCTTACATGATCTGAGTTCAAACCGGCGTAAGCCAGGTTGGTTTCTATCCTTAATTAATTATTATATTATAGTACGAAAGGACCTAATATAAAAAATATAGATTTTAATAATATGATTAATATTAATATTAGATAACTATTTTGGCAGATTAGTGCAATAAATTTAGAATTTATAAATATAATTTAATAATTATAAATAGTATTGTTTTATATAGATTTATTATTATCATTAATTGGAAGATTATTATTAGTAATTTGTGTTATAGTGGGGGTTGCTTTTTTAACTTTATTAGAACGTAAAGTTTTAGGTTATATTCAAATTCGAAAGGGTCCTAATAAGGTAGGATTTATAGGTTTGTTACAACCTTTTAGAGATGCTGTGAAATTATTTACTAAGGAACAAACTTATCCTTTATTATCTAATTATATTTTTTATTATTTTTCTCCTATTTTTTCTTTATTTTTATCTTTATTAATTTGAATATGTATTCCTTATTTAATTAAATTATATTCATTTAATTTAGGGGTATTATTTTTTTTATGTATTACTAGTTTAGGAGTTTATACTGTAATAGTAGCTGGTTGATCTTCTAATTCAAATTATGCTTTATTGGGGGGATTACGAGCTGTTGCTCAAACTATTTCTTATGAAGTAAGTTTAGCTTTAATTTTATTAAGTTTTATTTTTTTAATTGGAGATTATAACTTTTTAAATTTTTATTTATTTCAAAAATATACTTGATTTATTTTATTTTGTTTTCCTTTAGGTTTAGTGTGATTTGCTTCTTGTTTAGCAGAAACTAATCGTACTCCTTTTGATTTTGCTGAAGGTGAATCTGAATTAGTATCAGGATTTAATGTAGAATATAGAAGAGGAGGATTTGCTTTAATTTTTTTGGCTGAGTATTCTAGTATTTTATTTATAAGTATACTATTTAGTGTAATATTTTTAGGAAGAGATATTTATAGTTTATTATTTTTTTTTAAGTTAACTATAATTTCTTTTTTATTTATTTGAGTTCGTGGGACATTACCTCGATTTCGATATGATAAATTAATGTATTTAGCTTGAAAAAGTTTTTTACCTATATCTTTAAATTATTTATTTTTTTTTATTGGGGTAAAGTTGGTTATTTTATCTTTATTATTTTAATGAACTTTTTTTAGTATTAAAATTAATAGAAGATTTTACTTCTTTCTTATGTTTTCAAGACATACACTATAAAAGCTTATTAATTTAATTTAATAACTTATCTCAATACTTTGATAATAAAGGATTAATTAAAAAATAAGAAAAGTATAAAATAGTTAAAATTTGACCTGTTAATACATATGGGTCTTCTACTGGTCGAGCTCCAATTCATGTTAATAGAGAAGCAACAACTACTATATTTCAAAATAAAATTTGATTTAATGGATAAAATTGTAAACCTCGGAATTTACTTGTATGAGTAAACGGAAGAATTATTAAAATTGCAATTGATAAAACTAAAGCAATTACTCCTCCTAACTTATTAGGAATTGATCGAAGAATAGCATAAGCAAATAAAAAGTATCATTCAGGTTGAATGTGAACAGGAGTAACTAAAGGATTAGCTGGAATAAAATTTTCAGGATCTATTAATAAATAATTAAATTTTCAAATAAAACCAATTAAAATTCAAATAAAAATAATAAAACCTACAATATCCTTATAAATAAAATAAGGATGAAATGGAATTTTATCTACATTTCTATTAAGTCCAAGTGGATTATTAGATCCTGTTTGATGTAAGAATAATAAATGAATTATTGTTAATGCAGCAATAATAAATGGAAGAACAAAATGAAATGTAAAAAATCGTGTTAATGTAGCATTATCAACTGCAAATCCTCCTCAAATTCATTGAACTAAATCAGTTCCTAAATATGGAACAGCTGATAAAAGATTAGTAATTACTGTGGCTCCTCAAAAAGATATTTGTCCTCATGGAAGAACATAACCTAAAAAACCAGTTGCTATTACTATAAATAAAATAATTACTCCAACTATTCATGTTGGAACATATAGGTAAGAATTATAATATACTCCTCGTCCTACATGAGTAAATAAACAAGCAAAAAAAAATGATGCTCCATTGGCATGACAAATTCGTAAAAATCATCCATTATTAACATCTCGATAAATATGATTTACACTATTAAATGCTGTTTCAATATCAGCAGTATAATGTATAGCTAAAAATAATCCTGTAACAATTTGGATTACTAAGCAAAGTCCTAGTAAAGATCCGAAATTTCATCAGGCAGAAATATTTGATGGAGCTGGTAAGTCTACTAAAGCATTATTAGCAATTCTAAATAAAGGGTGTCTTTTTCGTAATGGTTTATTCATTAATTTATAGGTCGTAAAGGCCCATAATTTTTTTTAGTAATTTTTACAGTTACTAATAAAGTTAAAAATAAATAATTAATTAATAATAAAGTAATTAAATTAGTAGGAAAATTATATATTTTATTTAAAGATAAAAAATTTTCATAAAATAAATTATTTTTATTAAATAATTGAATTCTTTCATTATTTTTAATAAAATTTTCTATTAATGTATTATCAAAAAAGTATGAGATTACAACAAATAAAAAAATTATTATAATTGAAATAAAAGTTAATTTAAATGACATAGAAAATATTTCATTTGAAGATAAAGAAGTAACATAAATAAATAAAACTAATATTCCTCCTATAAAAATTAAAAATAATACATAAGAAAATCAAAAAGTTTTTGAATAAATTCCAGTTATTAAACATGTTAAAAATGTTTGAATTAATAACATTAATCCTATAGCTAATGGGTGCTTTATTTGTATAAAAATAAAACTAGTAATAAAACATAAGAATATAATTATTATAATATCAAGAAATAGTTTATTTAAAATATTAACTTTGGGAGTTAGTGACAAAGAGATTTCTTTTTTCTTGAAGTTTTAAAAAAAAATAATTTTTATTTTTAGTTTACAAGACTAATGTTTTTGTTAAACTATTAAAACAATTAATGTCAAATTTTTTATTATATTATTTTATAATTATTATATTTATATTTGGATGTATTGTTTTTATTTCAACTCGAAAACATTTATTATGTACTTTATTAAGTTTAGAATTTATAGTATTAATATTATTTATATTATTATTTTTTATATTAAATTTTATAAATTATGAAGGATATTTTAGAATGTTTTTTTTAACTTTTTGTGTATGTGAAGGAGTTCTAGGTTTATCAATTTTAGTTTCTATAATTCGTACTCATGGTAATGATTATTTTCAAAGTTTTTCAATTTTACAATGTTAAAGTTTATTTTTATAATTTTATTTATAAATGTTTTTATATTTTATAAAAATATTTATTGAATGGTTCAAAATTTACTTTTTTTAGGGGCTTTTTTATTTATAATTAAAATTAGTTCTATATATTATTTTTGTAATATTTCTTATTATTTTGGAATAGATATAGTATCATATGGATTAATTTTATTAAGTTTTTGAATTTGTGCTTTAATATTAATAGCAAGAGAAAGTGTTGTACGTTTAAATAATTATACTAATTTATTTTTATTTATAATTTTATTTTTACTATTAATATTAATTTTAACATTTAGTTCAATAAGTTTATTTATATTTTACTTATTTTTTGAAAGTAGTTTAATTCCTACTTTATTTTTAATTTTAGGTTGAGGATATCAGCCTGAACGATTACAAGCTGGAGTTTATTTATTATTTTATACATTGTTAGCTTCTTTACCTTTATTAATTGGAATTTTTTATATTAAAAATAATGATTTTACAATAAATATTATACTTTTAAATTATTGTAAGTTATATAATTTAGAATTTTTATATTTATGTATAGTATTTGCTTTTTTAGTAAAAATACCAATATTTTTAGTTCACTTATGATTACCAAAGGCTCATGTAGAAGCTCCTGTTTCAGGATCTATAATTTTAGCGGGAATTTTATTAAAGTTAGGAGGATATGGATTATTACGAGTATTTTCATTATTACAAATTATAGGAATAAAATTTAATTATATTTGAATTAGAATTAGTTTAATTGGTGGAGTATTAGTTAGTTTAATTTGTTTACGACAAATAGATTTAAAGGCATTAATTGCATATTCTTCAGTTGCTCATATAGGAATTGTTTTAAGTGGACTATTAACTATAACATATTGAGGATTAAGAGGATCTTATACTTTAATATTAGCTCATGGGTTATGTTCATCAGGTTTATTCTGTTTAGCAAATATTTCTTATGAACGAATAGGAAGTCGAAGTTTATTAATTAATAAGGGTATATTAAATTTTATACCTAGAATAGCTTTATGATGATTTTTATTATGTTCAGGAAATATAGCTGCTCCTCCCACATTAAATTTATTAGGGGAAATTTCTCTATTAAATAGAATTGTTAGATGATCTTGATTAACAATAATTAGATTAGCTTTATTATCTTTTTTTAGAGCTGCTTATACATTATATCTATTTGCTTATAGTCAACATGGAAAGGTTTATTCAGGTACATATTTTTTTTCTTCAGGAGTTACACGTGAATATTTATTATTAATATTACATTGATTACCTTTAAATTTATTAATTATAAAGAGAAACTTTTGTATGTTATGAATTTAATTTAAATAGTTTAATAAAAATATTGATTTGTGGTGTCAATGATATGAAATTTTTCATTTTAGATCGTGAATAACTTAGTTAATTATTGTAAAAATAGTTTTTATATTTTAATTTTTATTAGAATTTCTTTATTTTTTTTTAGTTTGAAATTTTTATTTAATGATTTAGTTTATTTTATTGAATGAGAAGTTGTTTCATTACATAGTATATCTATTGTAATAACTTTTTTATTTGATTGAATAAGATTAATATTTATATCATTTGTTTTATTAATTTCTTCATTAGTAATTTTTTATAGTAATCAATATATAGCAGAAGATTTTAATGTTAATCGATTTATTTTATTAGTTTTAATATTTGTTTTATCAATAATAATGTTAATTATTAGACCAAATTTAATTAGAATTTTATTAGGATGAGATGGTTTAGGATTAGTTTCTTATTGTTTAGTTATTTATTTTCAAAATGTAAAATCTTATAATGCTGGAATATTAACTGCTTTATCTAATCGAATTGGAGATGTAGCTTTATTATTAGCAATTGCTTGAATATTAAACTATGGAAGTTGAAATTATATTTTTTATTTAGATATAATAAATAAAAGTTTTGAAATAATAGTTATTGGTTCATTAGTTATATTAGCTGCCATAACTAAAAGAGCTCAAATTCCATTTTCTTCTTGATTACCTGCAGCTATAGCTGCTCCTACACCTGTTTCTGCATTAGTACATTCATCTACTTTAGTAACAGCAGGTGTATACTTATTAATTCGATTTAATATTTTATTAGTTGATTCTTTTATAGGACAATTTTTATTATTAATTTCGGGGTTAACAATATTTATAGCTGGATTAGGAGCTAATTTTGAATTTGATTTAAAAAAAATTATTGCTTTATCAACTTTAAGTCAGTTAGGTTTAATAATAAGAATTTTATCTATTGGATTTTATAAGTTAGCTTTTTTCCATTTATTAACTCATGCTTTATTTAAGGCATTATTATTTATATGTGCAGGAGTTATTATTCATAATACAAAAAATGCACAAGATATTCGATTTATAGGAAGATTAAGAATAAGAATACCATTAACATGTAGTTGTTTTAATATTGCTAATTTAGCTTTATGTGGAATACCTTTTTTAGCGGGATTTTACTCAAAGGATTTAATTTTAGAAGTAGTTATGTTATCTTATATTAATTTTTTTTCTTTTTTTCTTTTTTTTTTTTCTACTGGCTTGACAGTATGTTATTCTTTTCGATTGGTTTATTATTCAATAACAGGGGATTTTAATATAACTTCTTTAAATATATTAAATGATAAGGGTTGAACAATAAGTTTTAGAATTTTTTTTTTAATAGTAATAGCAATTATTGGAGGAAGTATATTAAATTGATTAATATTTTTTAATCCAGATATAATTTGTTTACCTTTTGATATAAAAATATTAACTTTAATTGTTTGTATTTTAGGTGGATTTTCAGGGTATTTAATAAGTAATATTTCTTTATTTTTTTATAATAAATCTTTAATAAATTATGGTTTAAGTAGTTTTGCTGGTGGTATATGATTTATACCAATTATTTCTACTTTAGGTGTAATTAAGTTTCCAATAAATTTAGGATTATATAGTTATAAAAGTTTTGATCAAGGATGAAGTGAATTTTTTGGAGGTCAAATATTATATAATCAGTTAAAGAATTATTCTTTATATGTTCAAGAATTTCAAAATAATAATTTAAAAATTTATTTATTAAGTTATTTATTATGAGTAATTGTATTAGTTTTAATGAGTATATTTTTAATTTAAATTTAAATAGCTTATATTTAGAGCATGACACTGAAGATGTTAGGGAAATTATTGTAATTTTTAAATATTTATAAAAAATAAATTTTTATTTTTACAGTGAAAATGTAATGTTTTAGTTAAACTATATAAATAGAAATATGTTGATCAAGAAAAAGCTGCTAACTTTTATCTTTAATGGTTTAATTCCATTTATATTTCTTTATTTAATTGGAATATAAATATTCAATGATATTATTAACAGTAATATACCTCTTTTTGGTTTCAATTAATAAGATAAATTGATAAAATCAATACTTTTTAAATGCAAATTAAATGTTATAGTTAACTATTATCCCAAAATACGGGTGAATTTCACCTAAGATTAGGCCGAAACTAATTGCAATATATCGCTTCATATTTAATTATTTCATTCTAAAGCTCCTTGATTTCATTCATGATATAGTCCAATTAATAAAATGAAAATAAAAAATAAGCTAGTGATTGATCAATTTAATAAATTTGATGATTTAATAATTAAAATCATTGGTAAAATTAAAGCAATTTCTACATCAAAAATTAAAAAAATAATAGCAATTAAAAAAAATCGAAGAGAAAAAGGTAAACGAGAATAATTTATAGGATCAAATCCACATTCAAAGGGAGAACTTTTTTCTCGATCAATAATAGTTTTTTTTGATAAAAAAGTAGCTAATATTATTACAATAATAGTAATAATAAAAATAATACAACTTATAATTAATAAAATTAAAATTATTTATACTAAAATTATTTAGTCCTTATGATTGGAAGTCATATATACAAACATATACTTTATAAATTATCTACCTCATCAGTAAATTGAAATATATAAAAATAATCAAACTACATCAACAAAGTGTCAATATCAAGCTGCAGCTTCAAATCCGAAATGATGACTTTTTGAAAAATGATAATTAATATGTCGAAATAAGCATACTAATAAAAAAGATGTTCCAATTAATACGTGAAGTCCATGGAATCCAGTTGCTATAAAAAATGTTGATCCATATACACTATCAGCAATTGTAAATGAAGCTTCAATATATTCATATGCTTGAAGAATAGAAAAATAAATTCCTAATAAAACTGTAAAAAATAAACTTTGAGTAGCTTGAGTATGATTATTTTCTATAAGACTATGATGAGCTCATGTAACAGTAACTCCTGAAGCTAATAAAATAGCAGTATTTAAAAGAGGAATTTGAAATGGATTAAATGCAATAATTCCAACAGGTGGTCAAGTTATACCTAATTCAATTGTTGGTGAAAGACTACTATGAAAAAAAGCTCAGAAAAATGAAATGAAAAAGAAAATTTCTGAAACAATAAATAAAATTATTCCTCATCGTAATCCTAAAGTAACTGGTAAAGTATGTAATCCTTGAAAAGTTCCTTCTCGAGAAATATCTCGTCATCATTGATATATAGTTAATAAAGTAATAATATTTCCTAAAGTAAATAATGTTAAATCATATTGGTGAAATCATTGAACAAGTCCAGTAACAGTTGTTATAGCTCCAATAGCTCCAGTAAGAGGTCATGGACTATAATCTACTAAATGAAAGGGGTGATTTGCATGTGTTGACATTAATTTACTTCACTAGAATAAAGTGTTCTTAAAACTGCAAATACATAAGATTGAATAATTGCAACAGCAGATTCTAATACTAAAAGAGCAATTTGAGTTACTAAAATTAATGAAAGGATAATATAAGATGTTGATATTGGTCCAGTATTTCCTAATAAAGTTATTAATAAATGTCCAGCAATTATATTTGCTGTTAATCGAACAGCTAATGTTCCAGGTCGAATTACGTTACTAATTGTTTCAATACATACTATAAAAGGTATTAAAACAGGAGGAGTTCCTTGTGGTACTAAATGAGCAAATATATGTTGTGTATGGCAAATTCATCCATATAACATAAAACTTAATCATAAAGGGAAAGCTAAAGTTAAAGTTAGAGTTAAATGACTAGTACTAGTAAAAATATATGGGAATAATCCTAAAAAATTATTAAACATAATTAAAGAAAATAATGAAATAAATATTAATGTTCTTCCATTATGTCCATTAGGTCCTAATAATGTTTTAAATTCCTTGTGTAAAGTAATTAAAATATTATTTCAGATAACTTGAAATCGATTAGGCATTAATCAATATGATGTTGGGATAATTAATAGTCCAAGAAAAGTACTTAGTCAATTTAATGATAAATTGAAAATAGTTGTTGAAGGGTCAAATACAGAAAATAAATTTGTTATCATTTTCAATTTATTTTAAAAGATTTAATATTAATATTTTGGGCTGTTTGATTTGATGAATATGAAACACAAAAGTAATTTTTTACATTAAAAATTACTAATGTAATAGAAAAAACTAAAAATAGAGCTAATCATCTAATAGGGGCTATTTGTGGAATTAAAAAATATTAGAAAATCTAATGTTTTCAGTTTGACATACTAATGTTTTTGGCTAAACTAATTTTTTACAAAAATAAATCATTAGAAGTAAGTGCTAATTTACTATATAATGGTTTAAGAGACCAGTACTTGCTTTCAGTCATCTAATGAATTTAATTGAGAAGAAACTCATTTAATAAAATAATTTATTGGAATTCTTTCAATAACAATAGGTATAAAACTATGATTTGCTCCACAAATTTCAGAACATTGTCCAAAGAAAAGTCCAGATTGATTAATTAAAAAATTAGTTTGATTTAATCGTCCTGGTGTAGCATCAATCTTTACACCTAATGAAGGTACTGTTCATGAATGAAGGACATCAGTAGCAGTTACTAAAATTCGAATTTGATTATTTAAAGGTAAAATAATTCGATTATCAACATCTAATAGTCGGAATCCATTAATATCTAATTCATTTGTTGGAATTATATATGAATCAAATTCTAAATTTATAAAATTTGAATATTCATAACTTCAATATCATTGATGACCAATAGCCTTTAAAGTAATTAAAGGGGAATTAATTTCATCTAATAAATATAATAGTCGTAATGAGGGGAAAGCAATAAATATTAAAATAATTGCTGGTAAAATTGTTCAAATAATTTCAATAGTTTGTCCATGTAATAAATATCGATTAGTAAATTTATTAAAAAATAATATAAATATTACATATGCAATTAGTACTGTAATTATAATTAAAATTAATACTGTATGATCATGAAAAAAGTTTAATTGTTCTATTAAAGGAGAAGAACTATTTTGTAATCCTAAATTTGCTCAGGTTGCCATTAGTTATTCTAACAAAAGATAAAATTCTTTATATATGAAGCTTAAATTCATCGCACTAATCTGCCATATTAGAAATTAGATGATAATAATGGAAGTTCTGCATAAGTATGTTCTGCAGGTGGAAGAGTATGATATCATTCAATTGATGATGATAATTGTATAGGGAATGAAGGAGTTCGTTGAGAAATTATACTTTCTCAAATAATAAATAAGAAGAATACAATTCCAAATAATGAAATTGTTCTACCTAAAGATGATACAATATTTCATGTTAAATAACTATCAGGAAAATCAGAATATCGTCGTGGTATACCGGCTAATCCTAAGAAATGTTGAGGGAAAAATGTTAAATTTACCCCAATAAATATAATAGTAAATTGAATTTTTAATCATGTTGGGTTTATTACTAATCCTGTTAATAAAGGATATCAGTGAACAAATCCAGCTATAATAGCAAATACAGCTCCTATTGATAATACATAATGGAAGTGAGCAACTACATAATATGTATCATGAAGAACAATGTCAATAGATGAATTAGCTAGTACAACTCCTGTTAATCCTCCAACAGTAAATAAAAATACAAATCCTAATGATCATAATAAAGCAGGAGTATAATTTAATTGTGTACCATGTAGAGTAGCTAATCAACTAAAAATCTTAATTCCTGTAGGTACAGCAATAATTATTGTAGCTGAAGTAAAATAAGCTCGAGTATCTACGTCTATTCCAACAGTAAACATATGATGAGCTCATACAATAAATCCTAATAAACCAATTGCTAACATAGCATAAATTATTCCTAATGTTCCAAATGTTTCCTTCTTACCACTTTCTTGAGTAATAATATGAGAAATTATACCAAATCCTGGTAAAATTAAAATATAAACTTCTGGATGTCCAAAGAATCAAAATAAATGTTGATATAAAATTGGATCTCCTCCTCCAATTGGATCAAAGAATGAAGTATTTAAATTTCGATCAGTTAATAATATAGTAATAGCACCAGCTAATACAGGTAATGAAAGAAGTAAAAGTACAGCAGTAATTACTACTGATCAAACGAATAAAGGTATTCGATCAAGTGTAATTCCTGATGATCGTATATTAATTACTGTTGTAATAAAATTTACAGCTCCTAAAATAGATGAAATCCCAGCTAAATGTAATGAAAAAATAGCTAAGTCTACTGAAGCTCCAGCATGGGCTGTTCCAGATGAAAGAGGGGGGTAAACTGTTCATCCAGTTCCAGCTCCATTTTCTACTATACTACTTGAAAGTAGTAAAGTTAATGAAGGAGGTAGTATTCAAAAACTTATATTATTTATTCGAGGGAAAGCTATATCAGGAGCACCTAACATTAAAGGTACTAATCAATTTCCAAATCCTCCAATTATAATAGGTATAACTATAAAGAAAATTATAATAAAAGCATGAGCAGTTACAATAACATTATAAATTTGATCATTTCCAATAAATACTCCAGGTTGACTTAATTCTGCTCGAATAAGAATACTTAAAGAAGTACCAATTATTCCAGCTCAAGCTCCGAAAATAAAGTATAATGTTCCAATATCTTTATGATTTGTAGAAAATAGTCATTGTCGCGATTAAATGGCTGAAGTTTAGGCGATAAATTGTAAATTTATATATAAGAATAATTCTTTTTAATCAAACTTTATATTCAATAATGATATTAGACTGCAATTCTGAAGGAATAATTTTTTAATTATTAAAGTTTAAGAATTAAAAGGGTAATACAAATATTTTCAGCTTTGAAGGCTATTAGTTTAGTTAACTTAAATTCTTATTATAAAATTAAGTAAATTAATGAAATAATTATTAATCCTATAATAGAAAAAAAATTTATAGTTAAAATAAAAGTTATATTTTTATTGTTGAATCTATCAATTAATATTCAAGAGTTCTTATTAAAATTTAACATGTAAATACTATAAGATATTCGCAAATAATAATATAAAGTGATCAATGTTAAACAAACAGAAATAAATAATAAAAATAATTGATGCGTTTCTACTAAATTTTGAATAACTAATCATTTAGGTAAAAATCCTAAAAATGGAGGTAATCCTCCTAATGATAATAAATTTAAAAATAAGAAAAATTTGATTACAGGATTTATAATTGATAGATTAAAAATTTGATTAAAATGAAATAATTTAAGATTATTAAATATTAATACAATTGATATTGAAAGAAAAAAATAAAACATAAAATAAACTAATCATAATAATTCATTGTTTATTATTGCTATTAATATTCAACCTAAATGATTAATGGAAGAAAAAGCTATTAATTTACGTAAAGATGTTTGATTTAATCCTCCTAATGCTCCAATAATTATTGATAAAATAATAGCTACTAAAAAAAAATTATAATTGATATTATAAGAAATTAACATTAAAGGAGCAATTTTTTGTCAAGTTATAAGAATTAAACCATTAATTCAGTTTAATCCTTCTATAACTCCTGGAAATCAAAAATGGAAAGGTGCTGCTCCATTTTTTAATAATAATGTTGATAGAATTAATAATTCATAAAAATTGTTATTAATTCAATTTAAATTAAATGACATTATTATTAAAATAATAGCAAATAATAAAATAGATGAAGCAAAAGCTTGAGTTAAAAAATATTTTAGGCTTCTTTCAGAAGTTATTAAATTTTTTTTACCTTCATTTATTAGGGGGATAAATGAAAGTAAATTAATTTCTAACCCTATTCAAGCACCAAGTCAAGAATTAGCTGAAATAGTAATTAATGACCCAAAAATTAATATGATTAAAAAAATATTATTAGAAATTTTTTTGATTAAAAAGAAAAGGATTATAACCTTTATAAGTGGGGTATGAACCCAATAGCTTAATTAGCTTATCTTTTTTTATATTTTAGTGTATGATGCACAAAAGTTTTTGATACTTTTAGAAATAGTTTAATTCTATTAAATATAATAATGAATAAAGCATTAAATCTTTATGATTTACCCTATCAAGGTAATCCTTTTTATCAGGCAATTCATT